GTGAGTAATAGCTCTGGTTGTTCGCTGTTCAAGAATTCTTGTTTAGGCAGTTCATACCGTCCATACATAGTGTTTTGATCTAAGATTTCAATTCTTCCATGTTTCAGCAGTAGCATATTCTCCCATGGAGCTTAGCTCCATGGAAGAAAGAGGTGTTTCCGCGACTCTACCACCCAGTCAATTCCGTTCCACTTAATCCTCATGACCACATATCTTTCCGGCTAAGTAATGGGAAACCCCTCTCCTGTTACATGAATCCAATTTTCATTTCATCCGAGAAAAGCCATCTTTTTCTCAACAATGTCTTTGCCATTTGATCCAATAGCCTTCCGTGAGATAGGAACAGATTTGATAAATACTGAGAACTCTCGGATCGAATATTAGAACGGGAAAATCCATTAGATAATGAACTATTGGTTCTAAGCCATCTCTGGCGATGAATCAAGAATTCGAAGTGCTTTTTTTTCCTATTCTTGAGAAACCAGCGTTTAGATAGAGATGGAAGAGGATCCATTTTGGCAGTAAGAATAAGAAGCCCCTTTAACATCTCTTCATCTTCATCTGCAAAGAATTCTCGATGTGAAAAGACAGAGACAAAGGGATCATCTTTGAATAGGGAAAAGAGTGGATCCGGGGGGTCCCAAATGAATTGGCTTATTCGAAAAAAGCCTTGTTCTTTGGAAAATCTAGCTCGTGGCGGGTACTGCATGGTTTCACTCTGCAAGAACTCCGAATCCCCCTCTTGACGCTCATCCTCCTCTTGACGCTCATCCTCCTCTTGAAGCTCATCCTCCTCTTGAAGCTCATCCTTTTCATCATAAAGGATCCCCCGACCGGCCCAATAGGGAAATCCCAATTCATTGGGCCTTTCGATACAATCAAATAGAAATTCCCAAGGGCGCCATATTCTAGGAGCCCAGTCTATGTGATCGAAGAAACCCTCCTCTATTTCCCCTTCTTCAAACTCCGATTCGTATTTTTGATAGAGAAATTTCTGATCAACGATAGAACAAGATCCATTTTGCATCATATATAAGGGATTCCTTGGTTCGGGCCGAAGAAGGAATTTCACTCGATCATTATCAAACCGACTGCAATCTCTTTCTGTCCGCGAGGATGCCATCAGAGCGCCTTCTATTTCTACTAGGCCATGAACTAGATCAGAATCATTCTCAACGAACCGATAAGAAGAAGAAGTGATCCTATTTTTTTCATCGGGTCCGGGTAGAGACCAAAGGTCTTGAGCGACCGATCCGGCAGAACAACTCAAAAGATAAAGAAGTATCGTTAATTTCTTCATGCTCGTTCCAAGTTCGAAGTACCCTTTGTACAAATAAGGATCCCCTTCTTCACACAATTGCTTCTTTATATAGATAGATATAGGATCTAGGAGGCAATTTCCTAGAAGTACTTTTTGCACAACAGCCCTTCCTATCTGATAGAAAAGGATCCCGTGATCCTGAACCGGTATTACATGGGCTCGCAAATCCCAAGTTTGTCTATGAAGAGCAGATCTAATTGTATTCGTGTCTAGAATTGATTTCTTCTGTGTAATACTAATTGATAGGGCCTCATTGGCAAGTGCTACAAGATCTCGTGCATTGGAACCCATGGCTGTGGACCCGAATCGATTAGTATGGAACATTTTCTTTTCCAAGTGAAATCCCCTAGTATATGAAAGAGTGAAAAAGCGCTTTCGTTGTTGTGGAATAAGAAGCCTTCGTATCTTAATACATGTATTGAATTGATTCGGGGCTATTAGAGCGGGATCCACTTTTTGGGGAATATGAGTCGAAGCAATAACAAGAATATTTCTAGTAGAACATCTTTCACAATCCCTGGAGAGATAGTTCACTAATAGACCGAGGGATAAGTCCTTCGACTCATTCATATCCAGATCATGAATGTCTGGAATCCATATTATGCAAGGAGACATTGCTTTTGCTAATTCGAAGTGAAGGGTGATAAAAAATCGGTCTACTTCCGCCAGCAGTTCAATATTCGTGAACTCATTCATCACATCCTCAGCTAGCCACTCTATACGCCGCAACTCCCTATCAAGGTCACTAGTATCAATATCGTCACTAGCATCAATAGAGTCACTAGCATCAATAGAGTCACTAACATCATAGTCACTCTCATCCTCCTCATCAAGAACAAACTCCCTAGGCTTGCTATCCGGGAACTTGTTCAGAAATACTGTAATGAAAGGAAGATAGGAGTTTGTCGTTAGGTATTTGACCAAATAGGATCGTCCGCTTCCTATAGAACCTATCACTAAAATACCCCTAGAGGGGGATAAGGCTAAGCGGAGCGAAAAGGGTTTTCCATGAGACGGGAAATGAAAACTATTAGCCCCACACGAAGTTTGTGAATAAGTGATTGTCTGATAATTAGCAAGGAATATCCGCCTTTCTGCTAAACAGGATGTATTGAACTCATAATTCATTAGATACTTTTGATGAATGTCAACTAAGTATCGTAAGTAAATTGCTCCCGG